CATTACCTATTGATAAATCCCTAACTTTAGGTCTTTTTTAATTTGATTCAATTGTGAAATAACACGACGTGTGTATCTAGGGAATAGCTGCTTCAAAGCGAATTCTCCCTAGATACATCTATTCAATATCAATAAAATGATGAATTTCTTTCGAATATATGAATTGTGCTACAGATTCAAAACCTATTTGAATCTTAATTAAAAAAGGATCCAATAGATTTAAAACTTCTTTTTTGGTAAATCAATTGTGAAATGTTTTTCTAGAATGCCCAATATCTGTTTTACATCTTCTAGGCGAAAATGGTCAATTTTCATAAGATCTTCTGGGCTCTTATTCAAAAGGTCCGATAATGTATCTATATTGGACCTTTTGAGGCAATTATAGACCCTGGGAGAGAATTCGGATTGATCAATAAAAATCGATTTCAATGCTATTTTTTTTTTGTTGTTTCTGAGTTTATCCAATTTATCGTGAAAAGTAAAAGGGGATAAAGGAATCGTGTCTTGATTGTCCTCTAAAGGTAAGTTTTCTTCTTCCTTTTGTAAAAAGGCAATAAAAAAATCAATCAAATTTCGGGAGGCTTCATGAAGTGCGTCTTTCGGAGTTAAACTCCCATTTGTCCATATTTCGAGAAAGAGTATCTCTTGTTTTTGATTCCCATTTCCATACGAATGAATACTATGATTCACATTTCGAACAGGCATGAATACAGCATCGATAGGATAACTTCCATCTTGCAAGTTTTGTGGCATTTTTATAAGATAGCCACGATTTTTCTCGATTTCTAATCCAATAGACAAATTAATTGGTTCTGTCAAACTAGCTATATGTTGTGTATTGTCGACCATTTCTACATAAGGCGGTAAGATAATATCTTGGGCAGTTACATATCCAGGACCCCTGACACAAATAGACGCGTCACAAGTTCCATATAGATTACTTCTTAATACAATTTCTTTCAAATTTATTAAAATCTCATGGACCGATTCTTGAATACCCGTTATAGTAGAATATTCATGGGGGACGTTCTCAGATTTTACACGTGTGATACATGTTCCTTCTATTTCTCCAAGCAAAGCTCTTCGCATTGCAATGCCTATTGTGTCGGCTTGGCCTTTCATAAGTGGAGACAGAATAAAGCGCCCATAATAAAGACGTTTACTGTCTGTTCTTGATTCAACACACTTCCACTGTAGTGTCCGAGTAGATACTGTTACTTTCTCTCGAACCATAGTAATATTATTTTATTTGATTGAATTATTTATTTCTCTTGAGATTTCTTCCCTGTTCATTTCTACACACGTCTTTTTTTCGGAGGTCTACAGCCATTATGTGGCATAGGGGTTACATCCCGTACAAAAGTTAATAGTATACCACTTCGACGAATAGCTCGTAATGCTGCGTCTCTTCCGAGACCGGGACCTTTTATCATGACTTCTGCTCGTTGCATACCTTGATCCACTACTGTATGAATAGCATTTGTTGCCGCAGTTTGGGCGGCAAAGGGTGTCCCTCTTCTCGTACCCTTGAATCCACAAGTACCGGCCGAGGACCAGGAAACCACCCGACCCCGTACATCTGTAATCGTGACAATGGTATTATTGAAACTCGCTTGAACATGAATAACTCCCTTTGGGATTCTACGTGCATTCTTACGTGAACCAATCCGTGCATTTCTGCGTGAACCGGCTTTCGGTATAACTTTTGCCATATTGTATCATCTCATAAATATGAGTCAGAAATATATGGATATATCCATTTCATGTCAAAAGGGATTCTTTATTTGTACATTGAGCCTTTTAGCTTTAGCAAGTCTGATTATCCTTGTCTTTGTTTATGTCTCGGGTTGGAACAAATTACTCTAATCCGCCCCTGCCTACGGATTAGTCGACATTTTTCACAAATTTTACGAACGGAAGCTCTTATTTTCATATTTGTCATTCCTTATTTGAATTCTGAATCTACTTCTTGGTAGAAAATAAGTTTCTTGAAACTTTCCATCAATTGTAGTGAATAAGAACCACCTAATCCTTCGAATCCTTGTTTCGGAGTCGATAAATTATACGTCCTCTGGTTGAATCATAACGACTTACTTCAATTTTGACTTTATCTCCTGGCAGTATCCGTATAAAACTACGTCGAATCTTTCCTGAAACATAACCTAGAATCAGATCTTCATTATCTAACCGAACCCGGAACATGCCATTGGGAAGCGATTCAGTAATTAAACCTTCATGAATCCATTTTTGTTCTTTCATTCCAGGTAAAGCCCCCCTGAAGTATCTTTGAATGGAGAAGAAAGGATATTGGACAACGGGCCCCCTTTCTCTTTTTTACAAATAGGAAGAGGTTTCGGATTCCATTTGAATATTAAAAGGATTACCATATATAACAAAAAATTTCTCCGCCGATTCCTTCTAGTCGAGCCTCCCGGTCTGTCATTATACCTCGAGAAGTAGAAAGAATTAGAATCCCCATCCCGCCTAAAATTCTAGGAATTCGTTGAGAGTTAGAATAGATTCGTAGACCGGGTCGACTGATTCGTTTTAAATTTAAAAAATTTCTATAGGGTCTTTTCCGATTCCTTTTATGTCGCAGGGTTAAAACAAAAAAATAGTTGTTTTTTTCTCGATGTTTTCTGACGTTTTCGATAAAACCTTCTCGGAAAAGTATTTTAACAATATTTTCGGTAATATTAGTAGATGCTATGCGAACAGCTTTTTTTCTATTCATATCAGCATTTCGTATGGAGGTTATTATCTCAGCAATAGTGTCTCTACCCATGATGAACTAAAATTATTGGTGCCTTAAAATTGGATATAATCAACATGTTCTTCTTTATTTTATTGGTTTATGATTATGAATAGGAATTTTTCAAGGTATATACGTGAGACACAACCTACGAATTAATCTAGTTCTTAATCTATTTCTGTAAAATACCCAAAAGATATCACGATCTCATTTTATAATACCTCGAGAGCTAATGAAACTATTTTAGTAAAATTAAATTGTCGCAATTCCCGGGGGATTGCACCAAAAATTCGAGTTCCCTTTGGATTTCCTTCTTGATCAATCACAACTGCAGCATTGTCATCATATTGTATTATCATACCGCTGTCACGTTTAAGTTCTTTACGGGTACGAACAATTACAGCTCTGACTACTTCTGATTTTTCTAGGAGCATATTAGGTACTGCTTCTTTGATCACAGCAACAATAACGTCACCAATATGAGCATATCGACGATTACTAGCTCCTATGATTTGAATACACATCAATTCTCGAGCCCCGCTGTTATCCGCTACATTTAAATGGGTCTGAGTTTGAATCATATCAATTTTTTAGTCTATTCTTCTAATGCAAAAGATGAAGAAAATAAAAGAAATATTGTTTGTCCATAAAGAAGAAACCGCGGTCTTGTTTCATTTCCAAACCCCATTCCTCTTGGTTCTACATTTTTAACCCGAAATAATAAATTGAGTTCGTATAGGCATTTTGGATGCTGCTATTAAAATAGCCCTTCTAGCGATATTCTCGGTTACTCCCCCCATTTCATATAGTATTCGTCCCGGTTTAACAACAGCTACCCAATATTCAGGGGATCCTTTGCCCGAACCCATACGTGTTTCAGCGGGTCTTACTGTAACTGGTTTGTCTGGAAATATACGGACCCATATCTTTCCACCACGGCGTGCATTTCGTGTCATTGCTCGTCGACCCGCTTCGATTTGTCTAGATGTGATCCAAGCGGGTTCAAGTGCTTGAAGAGCATATTTACCGAAACTAATATGATTACCTCGATAAGATACTCCCTTCATTCTTCCTCTATGTTGTTTACGGAATCTAGTTCTTTTGGGGTTATAGTTGATGGTTGTTTCGTAATTCCATCTCTATTACAGAACTGGACATGAGAGTTTCTTCTCCTCCAGCTCCTCGCGAATACAAAAGGAATTTCAATTAATTTGAATAGAGATTCGAACATTTTGATAAAAAATTTTATAAATAATAGTTTTTTCTAACGTTCTAATAAATCTTTAGTTTATTTTATCCTTTAGCCAAGTTTACCAAGTAAAAAAAAAAAAAGAAAACTTTCACGGGCGAATATTTACTCTTGCAATCTCTATTTCAGTCGTAGCACTTGTTTGTGATTTCTCAGAATAGATGCATTCTTTTCTGGTTCATTTCGCCATCCCTACTAGTGAATCAGTAAGATTCGTTTGTTCAATAAAATCTTTTGCATTCACAGGTCCCATCGTTCCCACCACTTCGTACTTAATGATTAGATCAGAATTTGACAACGGAGCTCATAATACAATTTATTCTTGAGTCAACCCTCTTAGTCTTTATTGGCTCGAAGCTCTTTATTCTTTTTTATTTTCTTCTTATATCTTATATAAAATATATAAGAAGGATTTTAATATTTCATTATGGATGAATCAATTAGTATTGATTGATGCTTTATTACACTGTCTTTTATAAGATGACTCCTAGACCTTACATATTGGAATTCTATATCATTGATATTCTTTTTCTCTCATCCTTCCATTTATCCACACCTTTATTCTTCTTCTGTATTTTGTTTAAACTTAGAATTCAAGTTTATTCAAAAAAGTCTCAGTTGCTACCAAGATATGATAAATCGGTCATATCTTGACTGGTTCTTTAGATCCAGATAATACGAAGTGATGAGTTGATTTTTATACTAACGGGCTGGTCTTTTTTTAATCCTAACCCTGAAAAAATTAACGAGTCGCACACTAAGCATAGCAATTATATTACAAAGTAAATCGACTTTTTATTCAACCCTATAGAATTCAGTTTGATTGACCAGAAAAAGAATGAACGGGTTTTCCCTTTATTTGGAAAAACACTGAAAGTTTTCTTAGCCCTCTTCCTTGTCTAGAAAGATCCAAATTTTGATGCCTAATACCCCATAGATAGTCCGAACTATATAGGAACAATAATCAATTTTAGCTCGAATGGTTTGTAGGGGAACCCT